TGTAGCATCAACTATTTCGACAGAAGGTGGTAAAATGATATCTTGAGCAGTTACATATCTAGGCCCCCTGACGCAAATAGATGCGTCGAGAGTTCCATACAGATTACTTCTCAATACAATTTCTTTCAAATTCATTACAATTTCATGTACTGATTCTTCAATACCGACTATTGTTGAAAATTCGTGAGGCACCTTCTCAGATTTTACACGTGTAATACATGTTCCTTCTATTTCTCCAAGTAAAGCTCTTCGCATCGCGATACCTATCATATCTGCTTGACCTTTCATAAGCGGGGACAGAATGAAACGGCTATAATAAAGGCGCTTACTGTCTATTCTTGATTCAACGCACTTCCACCGCGGTGCGCCAGTGGCTACTGCTATTTCCTCTCGAACCATGCTAATATTATTGATCTTTTTTTTGAATCATTATTTTTTTCTCTTGAAATCTGTTTAGTTCTGATTTCTACACACGCCTTTTTTTAGGGGGTCTACATCCATTATGTGGCATTGGGGTTACATCACGTACGAAACTTAAAAGTAGACCACTTCTGCGAATGGCCCGCAATGCTGCATCTCTTCCGAGACCAGGACCTTTTATCATGACTTCTGCTCGTTGCATACCCTGATCTACTACTGTACGAATAGCATTTCCCGCAGCGGTTTGAGCTGCAAAAGGTGTCCCTCTTCTGGTGCCCTTGAATCCACAAGTACCGGCGGAGGACCAAGAAACGACTCGACCTCGTACATCTGTAACAGTCACAATGGTATTGTTAAAACTCGCTTGAACATGAATAACCCCTTTTGGTATTCTACGCCCAGCCTTACGTGAACCAATACGCCCACTTCTACGTGAACCAATCCTTGGTATAGGTTTTGTCATATATATTTTGCATCTTATCTTATTAAGTATGAGTCAGAAATATACGGATATATCCATTTCATATTAAAGCGAATACTTTATTTGTACATTGGATCCCTTGAAGAGTCCCTTTTAGAAAGATTATTATCCTTGTCTCTGTTTATGTCTCGGGTTGGAACAAATTACTAAAATTCGTCCACGTCTACGAATCAAACGACATTTTTCACAAATTTTACGAATGGAGGCTCTTATTTTCATATTTTTTATTTCTTACCTTAATTCCGAATCTATTTTTTGGAAGAAAATAAGTCTCTTGAAATTTAGAACTCGAATTTGATCCCCCCGCCCATGAAAGAAATGTTTAAAAGGTGCCTAATCGTTCGAATCTTTGTTGCGAAGTCTATAAATTATACGTCCTCTGGTTGAATCATAACGACTTACTTCGATTTTGACTCTATCCCCCGGCAGTATCCGTATAAAACTGCGACGAATTCTCCCTGAAACATAACCTAGGATTAAATCTTCATTATCTAAACGAACCCGGAACATACCATTGGGAAGTGATTCAGTAATTAAACCTTCATGAATCAATTTTTGTTCTTTCATTCCAGGCAACCTCCTTGAAGTATCAACTAATGGAGGAGGGATAATATTAGACAATCAGCCTTTCTTCCCCTTTTCATAAATCGGAAGTTGCGGATCCAATTCAGACACCTGAGCAGAGGGATTACCATATATAACACAAAATTTCTCCTCCAATGCCTTCTAGTCGAGCTTCACGATCTGTCATTACCCCTCGAGAAGTAGAAAGAATGACAATTCCCATTCCGCCTAAAATTCTAGGTATTTTTTGATAGTTGGAATAGATTCGTAAACCCGGTCGGCTGATACGCTTTAAATTTAAAATAGTTCTAGATGTTCCTTTCCTATTCCTTCTATGTCTTAGGGTTGAAACCAAGAAATTTTTCTGATTTTCTCGATGTTTCCTAACGTTTTCAATAAAGCCTTCTCGTAAAAGTATTCTAACTATGTTTTCGGTCATATTTGTAGATGCTATTCGAACCGTTCCTTTTTTATCCATATGAGCATTTCTTATCGAAGTTATTATATCAGCAATAGTGTCCCTACCCATGACAAACTAGAATTATTAGTGCCTCTTATTTAAAATATAATCAACATGTTTTCTTTTTTTTTTTTTTAATTCTTCCCTTTTTATTATTTTTTAAAGATTTTTAAAGAATGAAAAAAGAAAGAATAAATAAGGGAAAAAGGGGTACGCATGAGAAGGGATATGCATGAGACATCATTTCCATAATTGATCCATTTTAGATATCCTACTTGATTATATATCATGATCTCATCGATTAGTATTTATAATACCTCAGGAGCTAATGAAACTATCTTAGTAAAATTCAATTGTCTCAATTCCCGAGCGATCGCTCCAAAAACTCGGGTTCCTTTTGGATTTCCTTCTTGATCAATGACAACTGCTGCATTGTCATCATATCGTATTATCATACCGTTGTCACGTTTAAGTTCTTTACATGTACGTACAATCACAGCCCGAATTACTTCGGATCTTTCCAGAGGCATATTTGGCACCGCTTCTTTGATTACAGCAACAATAATATCACCAATATTAGCATATCGCCGATTACTAGCTCCTAAGATTCGAATACACATCAATTCTCGAGCTCCGCTGTTGTCTGCTACATTCAAATAGGTTTGAGTTTGAATCATATAATTTGTTTTATCCGTTATTTTGATGCAAAGGGGCGCAAGAAAAAAGAAAGAAATATTTTTTGTCCAGAAATAGAAAAGAAATAAAAAAAAAGATAGAAATTTGAAAAAAAAAAGAAAGTAATCCTCGTTTTTTCTTCACTATTTTTTTTGTTTCAACAGCCTTATCCGGCAATAACGAATTGAGTTCGTATAGGCATTTTTGACGCAGCTATTGAAATAGCGGCTCTAGCTACAGTTTCTGATATTCCCCCGATCTCATAAAGTATTCGGCCCGGTTTAACGACGGATACCCAATATTCAGGGGATCCTTTACCTGAACCCATACGGGTTTCTGCGGGTCTTACTGTAACGGGCTTATCGGGAAATATACGTACCCATATTTTTCCCCCGCGACGTGCATACCGTGCCATAGCCCGTCGGCCTGCTTCTATTTGTCTAGATGTAATCCAAGTGGGTTCAAGTGCTTGAAGAGCGTATCTACCGAAACAAATACGATTGCCCCGATAAGATATTCCCTTCATCCTTCCTCTATGTTGTTTACGGAACCTGGTTCTTTTTGGGTTATAGTTGACGGGTATTTCTCCAACCCCATCTCTACTGCAGAACTGGACATGAGAGTTTCTTCTCATCCAGCTCCTCGCGAGCAAAATGCTCGATTGTATTTCTTCTATTTAATCAATAAGACGCTAAATCGTGCTATTTATTGATTTACTTAAAATTTTAAATCAACAATTGCATTTTTTTTATTTGTTATACATCTGAAAATAGAGAGTCTGTATGTACATACAGATAGACATAGACTTTTATAAGACGTCTGGTTCGATTTATAGAATAATCTCTTTCATTTTTATACCGAATCCTTGTTTTGTTTGTTTTAACCTTTCATCAAATTGGCTCGGCCGAACAAAAAATCGGGCAATCTAATAAGCTATTCTTCGCGGGCGAATATTAACTCTTTTTTACACTTCATTCGTAAGGTAAATCCACGACCCCTCAGAAAAATGAATTGGCTTCCGGTTGGTTTCGCCATCCCACCCAATGAATCATTAGGATCCTATTTACAAATAAATCCTATGCAGTCACGGGTTCCGTCGTTCCCACTGCTTCTCCATTAATGGCTAGGCTGAATTATGCAGTGGAGCTTTCAATGTTAATGAAATTCATTTTCGAGTCAATCTTCCCAGTCTTTATTGACTTTTGGCTCTCTATTTATTCGAGTTCTCCTATCCTATGAACTGGATGATTGATCGAATTTTGATCCATATAAATGGAATTTAATGCTTTCTTACACTGCTTTTTCTTTTTTTATGAGATGATTCGTAGGCCATACATATTGGAATTCTATATCATTGATATTTTACTGATATCTTTCTCTCACCTTTCCATTTATCGGTATTCTTCTATTCTATTTTGATTCACAATACATAATTGCGTTTTCTTTTTTTATTTGATAGAAATCCCTAATGTAGTTGCTACAACTATATGAAGTGTCAATCATATAGTGACTGCATATAGTGACCGATTTCTCGGATCTCAATAATACGAAGCAATGAGCTGGTTATTAGTTCTCTAGTTGTTATTAGTTAGGGACCTCGCCGGTATGTTTATTGTTTTTTTAATCCCAACTCTAAAGAAAAACCAACGAGTCGCACACTAAGCATAGCAATTCTTCCAAAAGATAAATGAAATTTTTATTCAACCCTATAGAATTAAGAATTAGAATGACTTTTTTTTTTTGAAGATAAAAACAATGAAACGGTTTTCATTTTTTCTTCTATCGGGGTTCTATTATTTTATTTATCATCCAAAAATATCCAAATTTTAATGCCTAATATCCCATAAATAGTTCGAACTGTATAGGAACAATAATCAATTTTAGCTCGAATGGTTTGTAGAGGAACCCTCCCTTCTCTGATCCATTCGACACGTGCAATTTCTTTTCCATCGATACGCCCTGCTATTTGTATTTGAATTCCTTTTGTATCTGCTTGTTCAGTTAATTCAATAGCACTTTTCATTGCCTTTCGAAATGAAACTCGATTCTTTAATTGCAGAGCTATATGTTCTGCAAGAATAGTGGGTTGTGCATAAGGTTTTGCAACTCGTATAATAGCAATGTTAAGTCTCCTATTCACGGAAAGAAATTCTTTTTGTACATTGGTCTGTAATTCGTCGATTCCTCGTGTTCGACCCTCCATTAACGAATTTTGGGATCCCATATAAATTATTATCTGGATAAGATCGATTTTTTTTTGAATTTCTATATGGGAGATTCCTTTTCCTTCGAAACCCGAGGATATTCTCATATTTTTTTCTACATAATGTTGGATACAATCTCGTATTTTTTCATCTTCCTGAAGACCTCTAGAATAACTTTTGGATTGTGCAAACCAAA